CATATTCCGGATTGGGTTCGTCCTTGTAGTAATCGGATGAATTTCGTTATAGACATGAAAGCGTAAGAACTCGACGGGGCCTATCACTTATTTCTTTGTCTGATTCGAGGGGTAGGGCCCCGTTGAGTTCTTAATAATCATAATATTCTGTTTTGTTCGTATATGTATAAACGACAAAATAGATCACTTTTCCGATGCTTCAAAAAATTCCATTTCATTTTTTTCTGATGATTTTTTTTTTTAATTAACTTGCTTAATTGATTTAGAACATTTGTTCCCCGATAGTATCTATCGATACTTTCAAAGTTAGAAGAAAGTAAGCAATCACTCAATTTCTTTTTCCTGGATCACAGAATCACAATTCATGTATATATAGATTTCTTTCGATCAGATATTAAGAAATACAAAAAAAAAAGTTCTGATAAGCCTGGAAAAAATCTAAACTAAGAATATAAGAATAGGAATCTTTGACGAATGGAATCAAAAACCATTATTATTTCGATTTCGACACCAGAAAGGGATGTGGAAAATTCCCTTTCTGGTGTCGAGGGCTAGGACGACGAATAATACCTTTTAGAATCCCTTGTTACCCTCATTTCTCCTTCCTTTCTTTATCTTCTCCGCTTACTTTTTTACTTTTATCTTATTTTAGTATCTTGTTCTAGTCGAATTTGATTCTATTAGAATTAGAATAGAAAACTATTGACACATTCTAGGATATTTAAATCTGACAATAGTAACATAGTCACACCCCTCCAATCTCCAATTTGGATTGAAAAACCAACGAAGGGGTAAAATAAAATACCCGTCTTCACAATGTTGCTAAATCCACGGATCTAGAAATTCATTTCGGACAATTGAACCTTCTCAAACTGTTTCTTTTTAAGAACCAAAAAGATTTGTGCCAAAACAACAGATGCCAAAAAGACTAAAAGGCCTTGGACACGTAATGGGTCTTGAAGTACTATTTCTGCATCTCCCTGCCCAAATCCACCCACATTAGGATTACTTGTTAATGGTTGATCAAGTTTGATAGATTCGCCCTCTGAAACACGAAGTTCTGGTCCTGGGGGGATAATATCAACCACTTCACGGCCGTCCGATGCATTGGCTATGGTTATTTCGTACCCCCCTTTTTCTTTTCGTATGATTTTGCTTACTATACCTGCCGCTGTAGCATTATAAACTGTATTGTTACTTTTGGTCCCGTCGGGATAAATCTGACCCCTTCCCCTGTTACCACCTACGTATATTGGATATTTTAAGAAGTGAATATCTTTATTAGTCGCGGGGTCCGGGGAAAGAATAGGAAAAGTGATTTCACTATATTTCTGCCCAGGCACTGGCCCTATCACAAGAATATTTTTTTTAGTGGGACGGTAGTTCTGAAAAGACAGATTGCCTATCTTTTCTTTCATCTCGGGCGAAATACGATCAGGGGGGGCTAATTCAAACCCCTCTGGTAAAATAAGAACGGCCCCTACATTCAAAGCCCCCTTTTTACCATTAGCAAGAACTTGTTTCAGTTGCATATCATAAGGAATTCTAACAACTGCTTCAAATACAGTATCAGGAAGTATGGCCTGTGGAACCTCAATATCCACAGGCTTATTAGCTAAATGGCAATTGGCACATACAATACGACCAGTTGCTTCTCGTGGATTTTCAAAACCCTGCTGCGCAAAAATGGGATACGCATTTGAAATGGATGCCCGAGTTATTATATATATCATGAACGATACGGAAATGAATCGAGTAATCTCTTCCTTTATCGAAGAAAGGGTATTTCTAATTTGCATGGTCCAATCGTTGATGCCGAAAATTTCTACAATAAAATTTGGTGGGTCACTAGTATAGTTCCCCATCCACGATTCTGCTATTTACTGAAATAATTTTACTGGAATATCAGATTACTGGAATATAGGAGTAATCCTCTCGATGGGTAGAAAGAGTAAGGTAAAAGGTAAGTACGACTTTGAATGTTTTGCTTATGTACAAAGTCTGAAACATTCTAATTGGATCAGTGAATCGTTTTTCAGTCATTCATTGAATGATAAATCACTACAAGTGACGGAGATACACGATTTAAATAACGAAAAATCCAATATTTCAAAATTGTATCTAAAATGACTGGAAAAGTGGAAACAAGACCAGATATAATTTGATCATTATGAGCAAATCCAAAATCGTTGTAGACATAGCCAATCATTAGTTCCCAACCGTGGGGCGAATGGAATCCGATACATAAATCAGTTACTAAAAGAATCGAAAAGGCTTTTATTGTGTCGCTTAAATTATATAGGAATTCTTGAACCCAAGAGTTAAGAATAACAAGTTCCTCATTACCCAGAATAGAATAACCGCTTAGAATAACGAAACAGATTATATTTGTCGAGAAGTGCAAAATCGTATGGATATGATCCTCGTCGTGCATCTTGATCAATTGGATTGTTTCTTTGTGGAGCCCTATACGAAGCTTTTGTAGATGCCTTTCCGGGAATTCCTTTATCATTTCGTCCAAGAGGAATAGTTCCTCTAATTCTATGAATTTTTCTAGAATACTCTTTTCTTGAATATCATTCAAGAAAGTTTCGGATTGCCTAGTATTCCACCAATTAGGAATCCAAGATTCCAGACTTTTATTAAATGAGAGAGAAATCCACCAGGGCAAGAATACTAAAAATACTATAGATGAGAGATATCTAATGGGAATGGGTGCCTTCTTTTTTGTCATTTTTTCATCTGTGAATTGTTACTGAAACCACCTCATTTGTTGACTCTATTCGATCTAATATTTCGATCCAAGCATGAGTTCTATTATAAGGTATCGCGCCTATGAATCGAGTCTCGGTTTTTTTGTGATTCAGCAGTTAGTCCTTGAATCTAGTGTAGAAAAAATCCAAAAATAGAAGAAGAATCCATTTCGAATTCAAATGAAGAAATAATCCAAAAATTTTGTTTCCAGATATCTCAATTGATCAAATATTCGAAGCAATCCCCCCCCCTTTTTTCGATGAATGCCCAAAAGATTCAAATTCAAATAATGAATATTATTCGGATTTCGAAATGAAAGAACTTCCTTCCTAGTAAGAATTAAAATAGAAAATATTTCGAAAAAAAAAATTCGCAGGCTGTCCAGAGCATAATCCATGAATATTTGAAGGAATATTTGAGAGAATTTTCTGAAGAATATTGTGATAATCAAAAACGAGTGGCAAAAAAAGAAAGAAAAGTTCTCATTCTAAGAGATCCAATTGTTTGGTCATTAAGAAAGACAAAAGAAAGGATAAAAAGGGTCCATTACCAAAAGAAAATAGAGATAATTTCCAAGATATGATCTATCCATATCTAACGTATGAATTCAAAATATTGAAAATAAAAAAAAAAAGCTAAATTTTTTATTCCGAAAAGTTTTGATATATGAGATCAATCTATTATTTCGATTTGTTACTTCTTTTGTTACTGAATTGAATTGAGTGGGGATTTCCATACGCAAAAAAAACCATTTTTTTACAGACAAAAATGGTTTCGTTTTATGTTATGGCTGTTCCATACACGTTTGCCTTGCTTTGGCCCCACTGGACATTCTGAAGAAACTTCAATTAAGTAAGTTATGCTATAGAAAAAAGAGGATTCTTGGGTTTGTTCCTCCGGCTAAGAAAGCATTTACTCTTCAGTTCATTTTTCAAAAAACTTCAATTGGTACGCGCAGGAAATAGGCTAATTCCGCAGCCTTTTGCTCAATTTCTCGCGGAGTCAAATTCTCATCAGTACGAGTCAACGGAATAGCCCCCAGGCCTCTAATTTCCATATAAAGGACACGACGAGCATAAATACCCTCTTTCACTTCTATTCTGATGGACTGAATATCTTTCATAAGGAATCGTAGAAAGATGCGGCGATTTTTTCCAGGAAATCCCCAACGAAAAATACACACTATTCCTTCTTTTCGATCAAATCGATCATAACCGCTACCGACATTCCATGTAATTGTGCACCACAAATAGGAACTAACAAAGAGACCCGCGATCCCATAGAAAGACATCACGATCCCTTGTGGGAAAAAACGGATTTGCTGAGACGGAAATAAAGATATCAAATTCCTATCAAGATAACTAGAAATTCCAACCAATAAGAATCCTAATGAACCTAAAAAAAGGATAAAGGCCCAGCAGAAATTACTTGTTTTGCGAGATCCTGCTATAAATTCTATCCATATATATTCTGATCGCCAACTCATACATACTAGACCCAGTTGCATTTTCTTGGAATTGAGGGAATAACCAAAATCAATTTGACTTTACTTTTTTTTTGTTTCCGAAGTAACTTTCATCAACTAGTACTATTCTGATGTGAACTTTTAGCAGTAATTCATCAAATTAGTTAGATATAATAAAATAAGAACATCCCCCTCATAGGATTCCCTATAGATAGATATAGATTAGATAGCTACATACATATAGATACATTGACTTAAATTTCAGACATGAGCTCGGATACTGGCCTATTTTTGAAAATAGATAGAATTCATTTACCCATATATCATGTTTATGCATGCATAAGAGCTCTTTCATTTATGTTCGCAGAAAGCCGCCTGTTATTTGTTATTGTTATACAATACTCTACTAAATGGATATCCGTGCCGTGTTTGCTAAGTCTTGAAAAAAACTAGAGGAGATTTGACCCCATCGGATTTACAAAATCTTATTTTTTTGAACATGAAGAGATAAAGAAGCCATTGCAATTGCCGGAAATACTAGGCCCACTAACGGCACAAAAATAGAGGGTAAGTTATTGAGAATTGTCATAGAATGGGTACCTCGATTTCATATTTGTACCTCTTATTATTATAAAGATATCTTATAATAATTAGAATTCATATTAGAATTCGTATAGAAGTATACTAAGTATATATACTAAGTATATCTAAGTGAGTCTATAGAATAAGTGCAAGGAATGTAGAACTAAATAAACGGACTTATTCATCTTTCTACATGAAA